TCTTCAGGCCCTTTCTTCAATTAGTTGTTAATGTGAATGAACCATAACTATGTAGTCCTATTCCTAATAGATTGACCCCAAAATAGCATATCCAAATTATAAGAAATCCTATAGAAGCCACAATTGCCGAATCCACACCCTGAAAGCTCTGATTTGTTCTACTATGTAAATAAATCGCGAATATGGTCCAAGTAATAAATGCCCAAGTTTCCTTGGGGTCCCAATTCCAATAAGACCCCCATGCCTCATTAGCCCATACTGCTCCCGAAAGAATACCTATGGTTAAAAAAGTAAACCCTAGACTAATGACACGATAACTACACTGATCTAATTGTTGAGTTAATTGATACCTGTGATAATTTATAAATGAAAGAAAAGAAGTGTTTTGTAAAACACTTCTTTTTTCATTCACAAAGGAAAATGACCCAATTAATAAATGATTGCTTTTGCGAGGAATATCTAGGTTTTTTCGAAATGTAATGACTAAAAGAGCTACGGATAATAACGATCCACATAAAAGAGCTGCATAACTCAATAACATCATACTTACGTGCATCATTAACCACTGGGATTGTAGAGCAGGTACTAATATTGCGGATTGATGCATTTCGGTTGAAAGACCCGAAGTGGCAAAGCCTTGGGTAAAAATAGCACTTGGCGCGGTTATTGCGCTTAAATAACTTTTCTGGTTCCGTCTTTTAGGAAACATATGAATAATGGAGAAACTCCACGAAAGAAACATTAAAGATTCATATAAATCGCTTAACGGCAAATGTCTCGAATAAATCCAACGAGTAACTAATAATCCTGTTATACAGAAAAAGGTAGCCATCATGGCTTTTTCTGACAAATGAAATAGTACTACGGTTTGATGGACTAATAAGGTCATCAAATGAATCGTAATAACAATTGAAATGATAGAAAAAGAGATGTGAGTTAATATATGTTCTAAAGTGGCAAATATCATAATTTTTTTTTAGGGGGGTATCCCCAATTACGGAATGGAAATCCGGAATTGAATTCATTATAGGATCTATTGTGCCTTTTTTAGAGGATGCCGCCACTCGGACTCGAACCGAGATGCTCTAGCACTGCTTCCTAAGAGCAGCGTGTCTACCAATTTCACCATGGCGGCTTCATCGAAATAATCATAGTCCATATGATGTTCAATCGTCGAGATTGAGGGATTTAATGCAATCTATTTTAGGAAATGTTAGAATCGATGAATAAAGACCCGTTCAAATAAATATTTAAACGCTCAATAATCCTTAGTATCGTGGCAGGAGGTCATTTTAAACAGCGGGCTTTTCCGTATTATAAGTTTTTCTGGAATAGTTGGAACTAGACGGTTATGCCCTGAGTCCGGGTATAGAACTAAGAATTTTTTTTCTCATTTTTTGACGATTCATTTCTCATTTATCTGATTTGATAGATCCGAAACGAAAAAGATTCATTTTTCAATGAACAAAATAAAACAATATTTTTTATATATCACAACTTCATCACTACATCCAAAGGATTTCTATAAAAATTTGGATAGTTTGGTATCAAAGATGTATTAATGATTGGGATCTTCATTTTATACATAACATAATTTGTGTGAGGATTTACCAAACCCATTAGGTATTGGACCGGGCATATCGTATAACAAAAGAGTTTCAATCTTTATTGGAATTCTACTGTATGTACTTTATGTACTTTAACTTAGAAAACTTAGAAAATAAAAATGAAACTGATAAGATCTCTTTATATATAGACTTGAAATCTAATATTAATAGAATCTAATATTAATAGATAAAATAATTTAGATATTAGATCTAGATATATCGATTGATCGATCCTCCAGCTCAACCATGGGATAGGATCCATTGGGGTTGGATTATGTAAGATTGACTCATTCTTTAGTACATAAATATCGATCTAAATGGGATCCTGGCAGTTTTATTATTATTATTATTTTTTTTTTCTGTTCGAAATAAGAGGGAGCCCTTGTAGATATGTAGTGATTCAGAGAGCTACAAATCAAAGTTTTAAAATTGATATTTTAATCAATTAGTTTCAATAATCCATTGACTTTGACTACGAATCTTATCCCCGCCTTACTTTGGAACAAAAAAGGGGGCTCTAACCTCGTTCATACTTGTTTCAGATTTTCCAAAAATCTTAATGATGTATAACTATTGGAGATACATAATCCAATAAGCCAATCCCTTCCTAAGAAAAAAAAAAGTAAGAGTTTTGTTATTGTGAAAAATGAATCGATGGGGAAAGTTACAATCCCCATCTCGCGAATTATAAAAACCAATCAATGAAAGGTGAAACCTTGTATTTTGTGTCTAACTACTTCTTTCTTTTTTTTTTTCAAACAAAAAAAGAAATCATTTTTAGAACCTAGTATACAGAAGAATTTGTATTCTACATACCACAACAGCTAGTTCTATCTCATATTGATGAGTTCAAAACATTAGTTAATGTGAATTCTTCATCTTATAAATTTAATCATCCAATTCATCGAGTCGTGCTGATTCAGATTCAGATCATTCCAAGGCTTTATTACTTGTTTGTCGCACAAAAAAACTTTTGGAATGCCCGGTAGAAATAGATTTAGCTAAAGATAAAGCTTTTGCCGCGGCCTGATATCCCCTTCTTTTCCAAATATTTCTACGAATATGCTTTTTTGACAGAGAAGTACGTTTCTTTGGAACCGCCATTTCAAAATAAAAGGGTCACTCATTTTTATAGTTGGACGTGAAAGACATTTATTGTTCAATTCAAAAAAGATTGTTCTTTCTATTAACTATTAATTATCTATCTTTATTCCATAGTCGATACTTATGCTTACTTCATAACATAGAAAAGTATGGATACAGATAGATGAGCATCGCATATGGTATCATTAAGGATAAAAAAAGAATAGAAGAAAAAAGAAAAAACGATGTGATTTTCAAGGGAATTTTTTTTTTTTCAAATTTTCATTACATCCAATGTTCGAAGAAAGAAAAATTTGTACTGATTGGGGGCTTCATATCTTTATTCAATCTATGTCTACGGGCGGGATCTACTACCGTTGAATCGGATGCCATTGATAAGAATTAAAAAAGTTCCAATTCATATCTCAGTCTATTTTAGATAATATATATATATATATATTATAAATGTTATATTTAATAAATCGAAAAGCTTAAGAACCCTTTCCTAATTTAGGAAACCAATAATGAATGTAACCTTTTTCTATTAATTGATCAAGCTCGGAGATAGAGTCCACATAATTAAAATTGAAATTAAATCAAAGTAGTTAATCCGTTAAACAATACATTACTTGATAAAATAAAGGGAATTTGAGTAATTTCTCATTTTAGTTCTATGCGAAGTGACAAGTATTCTAGGATTTTTCATAAACACATAAACATAAGTTTGTTTTATTGGACTAGAAGCCAATTAATTCCAGAATTAGTTAATGACTCTGAAGAAACTAAATAAAAACTAGGTTTATTGGATCGAGTTATTGGCAGATCCTACGATACATATCAGAATAAAGTACTTGAATTTTTGGTATCATTCTTTTTCCTTACTATAATTGATATAAATATGGATAGAAATCACCGTATCGTATGTATATAGTAGAATAATTGAAAATGTCATATTTTTTATCTTAATAAATACCTTCGTTAATAACTAAGTAGTAGCTTTTAACTAGTAACTTGGTTATTTGAAAAATTCTAACTTCTTCATTTGAATTTTTTTTTTTTTATTTGATTATTGCTCCTTCCGGAAGAAATAAGGGCTGGTGAATGGGAAACAATTAATAAGAATAAAAAAAGTTTGATTTTCTTATGGAACATACATATCAATATGCATGGATCATACCTTTCGCTCTACTTCCAGTTACTATGTCAATAGGGTTGGGACTTCTGCTTGTTCCGACCGCAACAAAAAATTTGCGTCGTATGTGGACTTTTCCTAGTGTTTCATTGCTAAGTATAGTTATGGTTTTTTCGTCCGATCTGTCTATTCAACAGATAAATGGCAGTTCTATCTATCAACATCTATGGTCTTGGACCATCAATACTGATTTTTCCTTAGAGTTCGGCTACTTGATCGATCCACTTACTTCTATTATGTCAATACTAATCACTACGGTTGGAATCATGGTTCTTATTTATAGTGACAATTATATGTCTCATGATCAAGGATATTTGAGATTTTTTGCTTATATGAGTTTTTCCAATACTTCCATGTTGGGATTAGTTACTAGTTCCAATTTGATACAAATTCATATTTTTTGGGAACTAGTGGGAATGTGTTCGTATTTATTAATAGGTTTTTGGTTCACACGACCGGCTGCCGCAAATGCTTGTCAAAAAGCGTTTGTAACTAATCGTGTAGGGGATTTTGGGTTATTATTAGGAATCTTAGGTTTTTATTGGATAACAGGGAGTTTCGAATTTCGAGATTTGTTCGAAATCTTCAATAACCTGATCCGTAATAATGGGGTCAACTCTTTATTTGCTACTCTGTGTGCCTCCCTATTATTCGTCGGTGCAGTTGCTAAATCCGCACAATTTCCCCTTCATGTATGGTTACCTGATGCCATGGAGGGGCCTACTCCTATTTCGGCTCTTATCCATGCTGCTACTATGGTAGCAGCAGGCATTTTTCTTGTCGCTCGATTTCTTCCGCTTTTCACAGCCATACCTTACATAATGAATCTCATTTCTTTGATAGGTGTAATAACGGTACTATTAGGAGCTACTTTAGCTCTTGCTCAAAGAGATATTAAGAAAAGTTTAGCCTATTCTACAATGTCTCAATTGGGTTATATTATGTTAGCCCCAGGGATAGGCTCTTATCGAGCTGCTTTATTCCATTTGATCACTCATGCCTATTCGAAAGCATTATTGTTTTTAGGATCCGGATCAATTATTCATTCAATGGAACCCATTGTTGGATATTCTCCAGATAAAAGTCAGAACATGGTTCTTATGGGTGGTTTAACAAAA